GTCACGAATTAACCCTACAAATGAAATAGGGATTGAAAGAGTAAATATTCGCCCGCGAAAACTTTTTTATTGCAAAATTTAGGACAATACAATAAAGGACAAAATAAGGATTTGGTATAATAATACAATTTTTTTGAATCCTTTTATTCGCGAGGAGCTGGATGAGAAGAAACTCTCACGTCCGGTTCTGTAGTAGAGGTGGAATTCAGAAACAACCATCAACTATAACCCCAAAAGAACCAGATTCCGTAAACAACATAGAGGAAGAATGAAGGGAATATCTTATCGAGGTAATCAGATTTCTTTCGGTAAATATGCTCTTCAGGCACTTGAACCTGCTTGGATTACATCTAGACAAATAGAAGCAGGTCGACGAGCAATGACACGAAATGCACGTCGTGGTGGAAAAATATGGGTACGTATATTTCCAGACAAACCAGTTACACTAAGACCCGCAGAAACACGTATGGGTTCAGGAAAAGGATCCCCTGAATATTGGGTAGCTGTTGTTAAACCGGGTCGAATACTTTATGAAATGGGTGGAGTAACAGAAAATATAGCCAGAAGGGCTATTTCACTAGCAGCATCCAAAATGCCTATACGAACTCAATTCATTATTTCCTAATGCAATTGTAATAGAAAAAAATGTAGAAAGGGCTCTTAGATATGAAACAAAACCGCATCTTTCTTTTTTTTTTGGACAAAAATATTTCTTTTTTTCTTCGCCCTTTGCATTCAAAGAACGGATTAAAAAAATGATTCAACCTCAGACCCATTTAAATGTAGCGGATAACAGCGGGGCTCGAGAATTGATGTGTATTCGAATCATAGGAGCTAGCAATCGTCGATATGCTCATATTGGTGACGTTATTGTTGCTGTGATCAAAGAAGCAGTACCCAATATGCCCCTACAAAGATCAGAAATAGTCAGAGCTGTAATTGTGCGTACCTGTAAAGAACTCAAACGTGACAACGGGATGATAATACGATATGATGACAATGCTGCAGTTGTTATTGATCAAGAAGGAAATCCAAAAGGAACTCGAATTTTTGGTGCAATCGCCCGGGAATTGAGAGAATTAAATTTTACTAAAATAGTTTCATTAGCTCCCGAGGTATTATAAAATGAAATTGTGATATGTTTCTAGTAGGGTATTTGAAAGAAATAGATTAATTAGTAGATTGTGTCTCACGCATATATCTTTAATAATTCATATCATATTCATAAAAAAATAAGTAAAAAACACGTTGATTATATCAAATTTGGAGGCCCCAAAAATTTTAGTTCATCATGGGCAGGGACACTATTGCTGAGATAATAACTTCTATACGAAATGCGGATATGGATCGAAAAAGGGTGGTTCGAATAGCATCTACTAATATTACCGAAAATATTGTTAAAATACTTTTACGAGAAGGTTTTATCGAAAACGTGAGAAAACATCGAGAAAACAACAAATCTTTTTTGGTTTTAACCCTGCGACATAGAAGGAATAGGAAAAGACCCTATAGAAATATTTTAAATTTAAAACGAATCAGTCGACCTGGTCTACGAATCTATTCTAATTATCAACGAATTCCTCGAATTTTAGGTGGAATGGGGATTGTAATCCTTTCTACTTCTCGAGGTATAATGACAGACCGAGAGGCTCGACTAGAAGGAATAGGTGGAGAAATTTTGTGTTATATCTGGTAATCCTTTTAATATCCAAATTGGATTCGAAACTTCCTATTTGTGAAAAAGAAAAAGGGGGGGTTCTTTAATATCTTTCCTCCTTTATTAGTTGATACAAGGGGACTTTAAGAACCAAAATGGAGTCACGAAGCTTTAATTACTGAATCGCTTCCCAACGGTCTGCTCCGGGTTCGTTTAGATATGTATGTTTCAGGAAAGATCCGACATAGTTTTATACGGATACTGCCAGGAGATAGAGTCAAAATTGAAGTACGTCCTTATGATTCAACCAAAGGGTGTAGAATTTATCGACTCCACAACAAAGATTTGAAGGATTAATTTTTCAACTTCACCATTCCTTTCGTGGGAATACAATTCGAGATGAAAAATTTCAAGAAACTTATTTTCTTCCAAGAAATAGATTCAGAATTAAGTAAGGAATGAGAAATATGAAAATAAGAGCTTCCGTTCGTAAAATTTGTGAAAAATGTCGACTAATCCGTAGGCGGGGACGAATTATAGTAATTTGCTCCAACCCGAGACATAAACAAAGACAGGGATAATCAGACTTGCCAGAGGAGCCGATGTACAAATAAAGAATCTGTTTTGACATGAAATGGATATATCCATATATCTCTGACTCATATTTACGAGATGATAAAATATGGCAAAAGCTATACCGAAAATTAGTTCGCGTAGGAATGGACGTATTGGTTCACGTAAGGGTGCACGTAGAATACCAAAGGGGGTTATTCATGTTCAAGCAAGTTTCAATAATACCATTGTCACTGTTACAGATGTACGGGGTCGGGTAGTTTCTTGGTC